GATATATACCACATATATAGTATTCTTTTACTCTCATTTTTCCCATCCAATTTTGAATACTTGAACGGTCGATTTTTTTGTCTTAGCTTCAGCTTTTCTTTTATGATATGAATGAAATTCGTTTTCACCTTTATGAGTAAAAGCAGAGGAATGTCGCATTATGATCTGGATTGCATTTTTATTTTTCTTTCATTTTATTTTGATTTCCTTAACTAAAAAATTTAATGATAATTAATTCAGTTCAGTATTAATCAGTACTATTAATTATTAATATCATTTCTATAACTAATCTTTCTATTAATTTGATAAGATTAAGATAATAATCGATAAGATTAAGATAATAAATAGAATAGAAAATTCTATATATCTATATGATATTTTATTATTATTTATTTTATATATAATTTTTATATATAATATATATAGTAATAGATAAGATCCTAAAAAAAAAAACGATTTTGAATTTCAATTCAAATCTTTAATTAAGATTAGGATAATGAACATATAATTGATAAAAAAATAGAAATTATATATCGTTACAGTCTCTTAATCGTTATCTTTCTATAAATATTGAATATTTATTTGAAATATTCTACTATATTTTAGGTTTCTATTCTTTATCTCTTTATCTAGAGTTATAGTTATATTAATTATGAATAGCTAAAATTACAGTAATTTATCGAATTACTATGCATGTACAATTTCTATTATATGAGCCCGCTTAGCTCAGAGGTTAGAGCATCGCATTTGTAATGCGATGGTCATCGGTTCGATTCCGATAGCTGGCTTCTCTCTACTTGTTTTATTTTTTACATGATTGATAGCGTAGCGTCTCTTTGACATGAAAGAATACTGAAAATAATAAGAATCAAAAAGGCTTCCTCCCCTTTTCCAAGGGTGGCCAATCTATTATGTTGTAGGAAGATCCAATTATGAATAAAAAATTGGAGGAGTTAGATCTTTACACAACAAATCAAGAAAAGGATACTTTTCTTTTATTTTTATATATACAATAACAATACAACTAGAGTTCGGATATTGATAAAATTTATCTCATTATTCTTTGTAATACAATACTTCCGTAGATTTTGCTTCATTTATAGTTCAGTTTTAATTTTGGTTTATTCTGCGAAATCCAATTTCAATAAAATTAAAAATTAAGGAGTCTTTATGTCTCGTTATCGAGGGCCTCGTTTCAAAAAAATACGCCGTCTGGGGGCTTTACCGGGACTAACTAGTAAAAGGCCTAGAGCCGGAAGTGATCTTAGAAATCAATCGCGTTCCGGCAAAAGATCTCAATATCGTATTCGTCTAGAAGAAAAGCAAAAGTTGCGTTTTCATTATGGTCTTACAGAACGACAATTACTTAAATATGTACGTATCGCCGGAAAAGCCAAAGGTTCAACAGGTCAGGTTTTACTACAATTACTTGAAATGCGTTTGGATAACATCCTTTTTAGATTGGGTATGGCGTCGACTATTCCTGGAGCCCGCCAATTAGTTAACCATAGACATATTTTAGTTAATGGTCGTATAGTAGATATACCAAGTTATCGCTGTAAACCACGAGATATTATTACAGCGAAGGATGAACAAAAATCTAGAACTCTGATTCAAAATTATCTTGATTCATCCCCTCATGAGGAATTGCCAAAATATTTGACTCTTCAGCCGTTACAATATAAAGGATTAGTCAATCAAATAATAGATAATAAATGGGTCGGTTTGAAAATTAATGAATTGCTAGTCGTGGAATATTATTCCCGTCAAACTTAAACCTAACTCAAAAAAAAAGGGGGGGGGTTCCGGCTATTTTGCTCCCTTTTCGTCGAAGTAATAAATAAAATAGGCAGCAATATTTTTATTCCTTTATTATTTGATACATTGTAGCCTGTAACATTGGTTATTTAGATGAAGGTACGGAAAGAGAGGGATTCGAACCCTCGGTAAACAAAAGCCTACATAGCAGTTCCAATGCTACGCCTTGAACCACTCGGCCATCTCTCCTACATAATGATTATGACTCAGAACCCGAGTGAATAGCGATTCATTCATATTAGATTATTGGATAGGTACGACCAATCAATTCTAACTATAAAAAATAGAAAACTTTTCATCAAAGAACTATTTTTTCTTTGCGGCTGACGGACTAAGAATCCCTTTTTTATTTTTATTGCTAAACAAGAACCCTATTAAAAATTCATGAATCCGCAAGCACGGGGAGTTTTATATGTGATTGTATACCTGTTAGGCACAAAAAAAGGACGGTTATTCTATTTGATTTTTATCTAATCTATAGAATGGTTATTCGACTCTTTTTCCTATTTGGATCATATATCATATGATATATAATTCAATCAAAACTTTTCTCGAGTTATCCTAATCTGTAGGATTAATTCCGCGATTCTTAAACTTCAATGAAATCCGAAAAAACAATTTGAGTAGTGAGTAGAAGGTTTCTATCTTTTTTTTAGTCTGTTTTTATGTTATTTCGTACTGT